TTATTACCTGTGTTTACTATTTAGGCAGAATACCGTCACCCATTGTTACTAAAAAATTCAAAGAAACCTCAGAAACGGAAGAAAGGGGGGAAGGCGAGGAAGAAACAGATGTAGAAATAGAAACAACTTTCGAAACGAAGGGGACTAAACAGGAACAAGAGGGATCCACCGAAGAAGATCCTTCTCTTTTTTCGGAAGAAAAGGAGGATCCGGACAAAATCGATGAAAGGGAAGAGATCCGAGTGAATGAAAAGGAAAAAACAAGGGATGAATTCAACTTTCAAGAGACATTCTATAAAGATAGCCAAGTTTATAAAACTTCTTATATGGATAGGAATAAAAATAAAGAGAATTCGAAGTTAGAAATATTTAAATTGAAAAAAGATCCATTTTTTTTATGGTTTGAAAAAATAAATTAAATAAGAAAATAAAGAAAATAAGAAATTAAACAGAAAATAAGAAATTAAACGAAATTCATTCTTAAATTAAAAGAAATTCATTATTAAATAAGAAATTAATTATTCCAACTATTAAATAGAATAAGACTATTAAATAGAATTAAGAATTTCATTTTTTTTTTTGTTGAAAAAAAAAAAATAGAACTTATAAAAAATTCAAATAAAAAAAAAAAACAAAAAGGAATAAATTAATAAAAAAATTAATACAAACAATAAATACAATAAGAGATAAGAAGAGATGCGACCGCCCCCTACATATTTGATACCTTCTCCGAAAAAGAAACTTGTAAGACCGAAACCATTCGTAATTCCATCAATTACTCGTCTATCCAAAAAATGAATTAGTTCAGCTAGTCCTCTTATACCCTGAGTTAAGGATATTGTATAAAAAGCATCTATGTAACCACGATTATATGACCAATCATATATCCTATTTCTTATTCTGTCCCCTAAAATTCTATTAGGACCTCTTTTAGAAAACGAATTTAGTAAGTTCAAATTTTGTAAAGATGAATAAATAGGCTTATATAAAAAAGACGCTATAAATATTCCGAAAAAAGCTATACTGACAGAAAAACTTGCATTTGTCACAAATTCATACCAATCCACCGAATTATTTGAATTCGGATGTAAAAGGTTTATAGACGGATTTAACAATTTAGATAATATATCCAAATGAATTTCTTCTTGATTAAAAGCAAAGGGAATTCCTACGACCCCAACAAACAAAGTAAATATCACTAATATAACCATAGAAAATAACATGGTATTGTCCGATTCATGAGGATAAGAGAAAGTATTTTTAGTGACAAAATTAGTAATAGTAATAAAAGGGTGTATCCTGTTTTTTCCATTACCATCAATTTGATATGTCTTATTCGAAAAAAAAGAAGACCTTTCATTATTATTCATTGTTAATAAACTTAATAAACAAAAATGATTTTTAATCGTTTTTGGCACTTCTTTTCCCCATAGAGATATTGAATAGCAGGAACTACTTTTTTGACCATTGTAATTTTGAAAATGAACATTGAAATGTCCCTCAAAAGTAAGTAAATAGATTCGAAACATATAAAATGCGGTTAATCCTGCTGTGGAACAAGCTATTATTGCGAAAATAGGTGAATACAACCAACTATCATTAAGAATTTCATCTTTGGACCAAAAACAAGCAAGGGGGGGAATACCACAAAGAGAAAGTGTACCTACTAAAAAAGCAGTTTTTGTAATTGGTACATGCTTTTTTAAACCTCCCATAAGAACCATATTCTGACTTTTATCTGGAGAATATCCAACAATAGCTTCCATTGAATGAATAATTGATCCGGATCCTAAAAACAACAATGCTTTTGAATAAGCATGAGTAATCAAATGAAATAAAGCGACTCGATAAGACCCCATACCTAGAGCCAACATCATATAACCCAATTGAGACATTGTAGAATAAGCTAAACCTCTTTTAATATCTTTTTGAGCAAGAGCTAAAGTAGCTCCTAATAATACTGTTATTATACCTATTAAAGATATTAAATTCATTATGTAAGGTATGATTATAAAAAGAGGAAGAAGTCGAGCCACAAGAAAAATGCCCGCTGCTACCATAGTAGCGGCATGTATAAGAGCCGAAATGGGAGTAGGGCCTTCCATGGCATCAGGTAACCATACATGAAGGGGAAATTGTGCCGATTTCGCAACTGCACCTGCAAATAAAAGAAAGGCACACAAAGTAAGAAATAAAAAAGGAACCTCATTATTATAAATCAAGTTATTCAATATTTGGAACAAATCCCGAAATTCAAAACTACCGGTTATCCAATAAAGACCTAAAATTCCTAATAATAAACCAAAATCGCCTACACGATTCGTTACAAACGCTTTTTGACAAGCAGTCGCCGCACTAGGTCGTGTGAACCAAAAACCTATTAATAGGTAAGAACACATTCCAACTAATTCCCAAAAAATATAAATTTGTATCAAATTCGAACTAGTAACTAATCCCAACATGGAAGTATTGAAAAAACTCATATAAGCAAAAAATCTCAAATATCCTTGATCATGAGACATATAATTGTCACTATAAAAAAGAACCAAAATTCCAACAGTAGTAATTAATATTAACATAATAGAAGTAAGTGGATCTATTAAGTGACCGAACTCTAAAGAAAAATCATTATTAATGGTCCAAGACCATACATATTGATAGATAAAACTTCTATTTATTTGCTGAATAGATAGATAGACCGAAAGTATCATAACTATACTTAACAAGAAAATACTAGGAAAAGCCCACATACGGCGAAGATTTTTTGTTGCCGTTGGAAAAAGTAGAAGTCCCACTCCTATTAACATAGGAACTGGAAGTGGAATGAAGGGGATAATCCATGAATATTGATATGTATATTCCATAAAAAAACCTTTTTATTTTTAATTAATTCTTTATAATTCACCGGCTCTTATATCTTTTTATAGGTTCAATAAAAAATCAAGATATGGAATACTTAAATAGAATTTTCTATTCCTAATTATTCTGAATCTTTCTTCTTTAACCAATATTTCAAATATTCAAATCAAGAAGTTAGAATTGGTCAAATGATATGAATATGATCAAGTTACTATTTATATTTAAAATGAAATAAGACAATAATTCATTTTATTAATATTGAATATTAAGTAAAATTTTTATGAAAATGAAGAAAAAAATTCAATTATTATTACGTATTACGTATTAGGATAATTTATATGCATAGAGCAAATAATTACACCAAAATCGAGTAGTTAATACATTACTTTATTTTGATAGAAATAATAGGATGGTCCATACCAAAACGGGCGCAATAAAAAAAAGAACTCGTTTTTTTTATTAGTTCGTTTATTCATAATCATTAACTAATTCATGATAGAACTGATTATACTCCATTCAAATAAAAGATATTTTTTTTCTTTGTAGAAAACGCTAGAATATCCCACACTTTTCTTTCAATACCAGGGAGAAGAAATAGAATTAAAAGAAAAGACGAAATTACTAAGACAACTTTTAGAAAATCATGTATTCTTTGATTAACTACTAGTTTAATTCAAATTTTTAAATCCAAAAAATGTGTACTCGTTCTTTTCTTTTGAGTTTGACCAACTAATAAAAAACTAAAGTAATTTCAGTAATTTGGAATTTGTTAGGTAAGGATTGGTTTTTTTTGAACTTTTCGGTGTATTTTGTTACATGTATAAATATAGCACGACGAAAATAGACAGAGATATAAAAAAAAAGAAAAAATGGAATTGTTTGACCAATAGATGTCTTTCACATTCAACTAGAGAAATGAATAACTTTTTTTCAAATTTTTAATGGCAGTTCCAAAAAAAAGTACTTCTATATCAAAAAAACGTATTCGTAAAAACATTTGGAAAAAGAAGGTATATCGGGCAGCGTTGAAAGCTTTTTCCTTAGCGAAGTCTCTTTCTACCGGGAATTCAAAAAGTTTTTTTGTACGACAATTAAATAGTCAAACACTAGATTAACTAATCTTAATCTGAAAATGGTACTTTTTTTTTTTAAAAAAAAAAAAAAAAAAGATACAAGGTTTCACTTTTTTTTGAATATGTTTTATCCGGTGGGGATTCTTATTTTCCTCATCGGTACAATTATCTGTCATATCATCATAATAAATAATAAAATTACAAAAAAAGTTTTTTCTTAGACAAAATGTTCAGTTCAGTCCAATATCGAATTAGTTTTCGAAATCCTAAATAAAATTCTTTACATGACGAAAAACCAACCTAAGGCCTAAGGGTTAATATAAAGCTCTACAAATAGTTAAATAAAAAAATTTTGAATGTCACACTGTACTGTGATCCATAAAAAGACTTTTTTTGTTCATTGATAAAAAAAGTGCATCTTCGATTTATAAAATCAGATAAATGAGAAATGAATTTTAAAATTAAAAAATGAAATGATAATAAAGATTTTTATGGGGAACGCTTCAATCCATATTGAAACGAAACGAGTTTTTTCTCATCACTTTGAATGAAAATGAAAAAAAAATATTGAATTGACTCCTTCAATCTCGACGATTAAATAATAATAGATTATTATTATTTCGAGTACGCCGCTATGGTGAAATCGGTAGACACGCTGCTCTTAGGAAGCAGTGCTAGAGCATCTCGGTTCGAGTCCGAGTGGCGGCATGGCATCTTCTAAAACAAATGGAATAAGTCCTATAATAAATTCAATTCCTGATTTCAATTCCGTAGAATTGGTTTACCCCACTTTTTCATTTTAATAAAAATAAATTTATGATATTTTCCACCTTAGAACATATATTAACTCATATATCCTTTTCGATCATTTCAATAGTAATTACTATTTTTTTGATAAGCTTATCGGTCGATGAAATCGTAGGACTATATGATTCGTCAGAAAAAGGCATGATAGCTACTTTTTTATGTATAACAGGCTTATTAGTCACTCGTTGGATTTATTCGGGACATTTCCCGTTAAGTGATTTATATGAATCATTAATTTTTCTTTCATGGAGTTTCTCCGTT